AAATCGAAATATAAAAAGGGTTTGAATGCAATCATAACAATATGTATGCTGTACACTTTATTGCATTTCCTGGGGATTGTAGTTCAATTGGTCAGAGCACCGCCCTGTCAAGGCGGAAGCTGCGGGTTCGAGCCCCGTCAGTCCCGACGGATCCAATAATATAATAAAACGAATACATCAACGCATATCTCCCTCTTCTGCGAAAGGGGAGTAAATAGCACAATTTCATTTTCATTCCCAAAGGGATACTTCTTAATTATTATTTTGCTTATTACTTTACTTATTTAATATTTCTTTTTTTTTTTCGATATTGAAATTTCTATTGAAATTCGATTTAATATTTTCTATTTAATATTTTCTATAGAAATTCGAGTTAATATTCAATTTAATTTGAATTATTCAATTTAATATTTTGAATATTCCATTTTTTCATTTTTTAATATTATCTAATTACTTTTTTAAAAGAAAATTTTTATCTTATATTAATTTATTTTTATTAATTAGTAAATAATTAATATTTAACTATTTACATATTAAATAGTTCCATAATTAATAGTTACTTAATAGTTACATAATTAAGATTTCAATATTGAATTTCTGAATTTTTGGATATTTTTCCTTTCTTTTTTTTTCAACGAGTACTAATTGATCTAAACATATGTGAATTAGTCCAATTATTGGTAGCGTCATATTAGTTTGGATTTTTCGATTATTCCCGACCCGTATAATGAAATCGAATCGAGTACCATATAACATATAAATTGGATTTATATTTGTACCATACAAAATGAATTAAATTGCTTTGATAGAATCCTTTTTTTTTATTTGAAAAGCATCTTTTTTCGTGGCTCCCATTTTGTCTAATCTCATTCCAATTTCAAATTGCACACTAAAGTTTGAATATATTCTATGCATTTCATTACCAAGGAAAGAGGCTAATATATTCAAATATTAAATCTATTAAAAAAATAAAGATCAAATAAAAATTAAGGATCCTACTTCCATTATAGAATTTTTTTTTACGATTTTTGTTGAAGAAAAAGCAAACCCTAAACAAATGCATTTTGTAGAATATTCTATTTATTTATATATATTGGGACTTGTCTTCTTTATCCCAATCCCATTTTTTGGTTTTCCAATAAGATTCTATCATTACAAAAGGAGTTTAGAAAGAAATTCCCCTTTAGTTTCTATTGTTTATTTTTTGGGGTTTGGTTGTAATCAATGTAAACGGAAAAGAAAGGTGGTTACATGATACGTCTCAGATGATTGTACAAAGAAGTCAAAAATTTATTAGTTTTTACAGAAAAGAAAGAATATGAGAAGTTTTTAGAGAAAAGAAAGAATATGAGAAGTTTTTAGAGAAAAGAAAGAATATGAGAAATTGAACAAAGTCAAGAAATTTTCAATTGAATCAAGAATCTGTTTTTAAATTCGGTATGGATAAAGGAACTTTCTATGTTATACTATTGAATTCTCGACAATGAATCGATTTGATAGCTCAGATATTGTTATTCATGATATTGATCGGATTCAATATCATCGAAATGGAAATCCATCCCATTGAATTTAGAGGCGAAAGACTTAGTATCTCTATGGGATTAAATCCCGAGTTTTTGCGAAGTAAAGAAAAAGGAAACGATTAGATTATGGAAGTAAATATTCTTGCATTTATTGCTACTGCATTGTTCATTCTAGTTCCTACTGCTTTTTTACTTATAATATACGTAAAAACAGTTAGTCAAGGTGATTAATTTGAATGAAACTTGACTTCTTAGTTCTTATCAATATCAATGATTGAAGAAAAAAAATGAAAAGGATTACTAGTTTGCGTCTTAGGTGAAATAAGTGAACTAGAATTAGGAGTATTCTATGAGATCCCATAGTATGATAGAAAGAAATCTTTTTTTTCTATCATACTGCATTTTTTTTATTCTAATGTATAGAGTTATACTGTATAAAGACATAGGTTTAATATACATATAGATTAATCTAGAATCTCGTTATATTGATATATCTAGAGATCAATTATCTATATAGAATGTACATAACATAATGTCCCAATTCTAGATTCTGCATCTATTTGATTTGTGTTGGTTCTAATTAATCTGAAATAGTCGAAAGGCAATTCTTACTTTTTTTATTCGAATTCCTAGAGTTCTTATTATTTTCAATAGGACTTGAATGCCGACATCTACTGAAAGAATAAAATCAATAAAAAGTAAAAAAATATCGACATATAGTAATATTAATTTTTAATAAAATCAAGAAATCTTTTTGTTAACATTTCGACGAAGTAATTGATCGAGCAGTTGACAGATCATCCAAGGAAAGGAGTTCTATAAAAAACTTTTAAGATTTCAACAACAAGGATTAGTAAACCCTGGCAATTTTTAACCCTTGAATCATGATATGATATGAAATAAGTCAAGTTAATAAAATAAGGTACATCAAAACGATTTATTCTTTATCTATTTTTATAAAAGAATAAAACAAATACGCAACTAAGCAAGAAAATATCTTAGTATGCGTAGTATCTCATTCGAGAACGATTATGTCTATCTTATTTCCCATAGAAAAGTCACTTAATTTTATTAACTATTTAAAAGTTAATAAAAGAAGTACCTTTTTTTTTTTTCTCTTTGACCAGGAAAGAGGCAAACAAAAAAAAAAGGGGCGAAGGGGAGGGCAATCCCTTCCCCCTCATTGTTGATATATAACTCTGGTAAGAATCACTTTATCGAAATAGATAATTTTGGAAAAATTTTGTTGGAATGAATTTCCTATCATTTGTATTACTTTCGAAATATGAACACCAGAATCATTGAAATATTTGTTTGATTAGAATTAAAAGGTATTATTTATATATTATTAATAAAATAAATTACTTCACTCAAATCCAATATAGAATTTTGAAATGAAGCTATTTTATATTCAATTGAATTGAAACAAGAGTTAAATTGCAAAATCTTTGCAGAATAATGTATAAAACAATTGATACAGTTTGATTTCTCAACTCAATTAGTAGTATCCCTAGAGTCCACTTCTTCCCCATACTACGAGTGAAAGGGAAAATGTAAAGACTACCATTAAAGCAGCCCAAGCGAGACTTACTATATCCATGTGAATTATGTCCTCTATCTTTATGAATATGAAGGAATTTTTGAGTAAGGAATTTTTCTATTTAAGGAATTTTCTATTATTGTTCATTAATACTAATATTCACTAATACTAATAATAGTAGAATCGCTGGCGCAGAGTCAAAAAAACTTCTCTTCAATCTGTTGATGAAACAATCCAAAAAATCCAATTAATTTTAAGAAGTTTTTATATGATGACTGAAAAACTTTTAGTACAAACAAAATAAGCAGCAAGACCCTTTGAAGTATCAAGATGACTTTTCCTCTGCGTGCTTCTGTTGGGCTCAAATTCGACAAATTATATCAGCAAAAAGGAATAAGGTATTTTGCGTCTTTTGTTGATGAGGCGACACCCGGATTTGAACTGGGGAAAAAGGATTTGCAGTCCCCCGCCTTACCACTCGGCCATGCCGCCAAGGTAACACAAAATAGACAAAAATATTGCCCCTTAGGGGTTCTTTTTTTTGTACTTGCATCTTGAATCCCATTTTTTTTAATCCCTTTATTAAATTCTTAAAAAGAAATCCTTTTATTTTTTTTTTTTTGAGGGGGTCTATCTTTTCAATTTATTTTCTATAGTATCTCAATACACTATTCAAATTCTTTATGCTTTTTATTGAAAGCAAAAGTGACTTTTCAGTCACAAAAACCAAAATTAAGGACAAATTGGAACCATTAACTATTGACTGTGAATTAATGAACGATTCATGGATGTGAATCTAAAATTGTATTTCCCTAATTTTAATTATATCTTAATGATATAAGAAAAAAAATGGATACCTAACCAATCAGTATTGATTCTTTTGACTATAAAATTATTCTCAATTTGAATTATAACAACAATTACGAGTATAGGGAAACTCTAGAATATCAAATTGTACACCGTATCTATCTTATCTGTCTAGAATTCCTATATCAAAAAAGGAACTGCAGTATAAGGGGAGACAGGAATATAGATAGCTCCATCTAATTATATCTGAGTAGGCTTAATAAGCCTTCTTAATGCACTTCAATCCTTTTATTTTTTTATTTATATATTATTTTATTTATATATTATATAATTCGAATATTCGTAAATTGTTAATTCTATATATAGAATTAACAATAGATAGAAATATATAGATAAAAAAAAATTCTTCTATGTATAGTATATTATGTTATAGTATATGCAATTTTTTTTTTTTAATTAACCAATGAAATCCACGAAAAAGCTAACTAAGTCTTAAAAAAAAAAAGCAACTTTATATTGTTTCTGATTATTGACTCTTTATCCCGTCGAAAGATTAAATCCTGAATCCATTTATTTTACGGATATCCAATCATATTGGAATATATAATATCATAATAATGGTAGAAATTAAATCACGTTTTGTTTTGGTATTTTCTAAACAAAATTTCCTAAGTATAAGTTAAGTGGAATTTCTCAATCTCATTCCAGTTATATCTCTTGCAAATTCGAATTTGAGTATAAAATTATCTTTATTCAAACGTTCATATGTATTTCATACATTCCATATTCATCTATGGAGTTAGAGAAAATTTTATGCGATTCTGTAAACAGAATAGAAATTTTATCATTGCTAGATCGATCCATATAATTTAATTGAATGAATAACGATCTAATAATAGGATTTTCAAAATATTTAATAAACGGGAAATTAAAAATGCTCGAGGATGGAAATGATGGAATGTCTACAATACCTGGATTTAATCAGATACAATTTGAAGGATTTTGGAGGTTCATTGATCAGGGATTAACCGAAGAGTTTTCTAAGTTTCCAAAAATTGAAGATACAGATCAAGAAATTGAATTTCAATTATTTGTGGAAACATATCAATTAGTCGAACCATTGATAAAAG